AATCTCGTCGTTAGTCGTTCTACTAAGTATTCATGTGAAAAGACTTATATTAATAGTATTTATACTTAAGAGTCTTTATCTTATAGTAACTTATAGTAAGAGTCTAGGTATAGTATTTTATTTTCTTTTTCTAGTATACTCTGACTTATCTTATACTATACTTCACCTAGGCACTTATCATTCATTGGCGGGGGAGAACTTTCTTTTATGATAAAGAACAAAAATTCGGATTCGGATAGAGAAGCAAAAGTGTTAGCTCAACATATACGTATGTCTGCTTTCAAAGCACGAAGAGTAATTGATCAGATTCGCGGACGTTCTTATGAGGAAACACTCATGATACTGGAACTACTGCCTTATTGGGCATCTTATCCAATTTTAAAATTAGTTTATTCTGCAGCAGCAAATGCTAGTCATAATATGGGTTTGAATGAAGCTGATTTATTTATTAGTAAAGCTGAAGTCAATGGAGGTGCTATTGTGAAAAAGCTAAGACCCCGGGCTCGAGGGCGTAGTTATATGATAAAAAAAACCACTTGTCATATAAAGATTGTTTTAAAAGAAAAATCTAAATTATAGATTCATCTAAAGAAAGATAATTTAGATTCCTACTTTAGAAAAAAAAAAATATGGATGAAAAAGAATAGAAAAATATGGGACAAAAAATAAATCCACTTGGTTTCAGACTTGGAACAACTCAAAGTCATCATTCGTTTTGGTTTGCAAAACCAAAGAATTTTTCCATGGGTCTACAAGAAGATGAAAAAATACGGAATTGTATTAAGGACTATGTAAAAAAAAATAAGAGAATATCCTCAGGTTTCGAAGGAATTGCCCATATAGGGATTCAAAAAAGAATAGATTTGATTCAGGTCATAATCTATATTGGATTTCCCAATTTATTAATAGAAGGACGAACAAGGGGAGTCAAAGAATTACAGATGAATGTACAAAAAGAGTTTCATTTTGTAAACCGGAGACTCAATATTGCTATCACAAGAATTGAAAAGCCTTATGGACAACCTAATATTCTTGCGGAATATATAGCTTTACAATTAAAAAATAGAGTTTCGTTTCGAAAGGCAATGAAAAAAGCTATTGAATTAACTGAACAAACGGGTACAAAAGGAATTCAAGTGCAAATTGCAGGGCGTATCGACGGAAAAGAGATTGCACGTGTCGAATGGATCAGAGAAGGCAGGGTTCCCTTACAAACAATTCGCGCTAAAATTGATCACTGTTCCCATACGATTAGAACTATCTATGGAGTCTTAGGCATCAAAATTTGGATATTTGTAAACCAAGAATAAGAAAATAACAATAATGGATCTTTCTTTATCTCGCCATTCTACTTAGCGATAGAAAAAATTTAGAAACTCTTTTCTTATTTTTTTTTTTATTAATCAAAGAAAAACGAACAATTATAATTTTATAAGGTTGAATAAAAATTTGAATTACCCTTTATTTAGATTTTAGTATAATTGCTATGCTTAGTGTGTGACTCGTTAGTTTTTTCTTTAGAGTTGATAATTGAGATTGAAAAAAAAAAGCAGGCTGACCCCACTCTAAACTTAGTAACTATAAAAACTAAAGAAACTCAAAACTAATAACCAACTTATTGCTTCGTATTGTCGAGATCCCAAGAAACAGTCACTATATGACTGAATCGATCATATAGTTGTAGCAACTGAAATTCTTTTCATAAAAAAAGAAATCTGATTATGAATTGTGAAACAAAAAAAAAGGGATGTGGAAAAAGGGAAGGATGATAGAAAGAGAGAATAAAGATCTCAATGATATATGATTCCCATATGTATGGTTTATGAAGAATCACCCCATAAAAAAGGCAGTGTTATAAAGCATCAACATCAATATAAAATAAAGATACAAAATAGACAATTACAATATACTAAGAAATATACAAATAAAAAATAGAAGAAAAAAATTAAATTGAAATAATTTCAATAATAATAATCTAAATAATCTAATCAATATGGATAATATAGTCTATTATCTATCTAATAATAGATAATTTAATAATATAGAATAGAAAAATAGATGAATAATTTCATCGAGCTTCGGGTTAAGAAAAACTGAGGAGATTGACTCGGAAACAAATAACAGATTTTGTTGGGAGCTCCATTGCAGAGTTCAGGCCTAAGCATTAATAGAGAAGCTATGGGAACGATGGAACCTGTGACTACATAGGATTTTCTTTAAAACGAATCAATCCTAATGATTCATTGGGTAGGATGGCGGAATGAACCAAGAAAAAATAGATTTCTTCTGAAAGGTCATGAATTGACTCTACAAATGAAGGAGGAAAGAGTCAATATTCGCCCGCGAACCCTTTTTTAGTTTTAAGAATTTCATTCATTGGATGACTTTTGGCGTGATTCAATAGAGGGAAAGTAAAATACTTTAGAAAATTTGATAAAAGAAGCATTATATATAAAAAAACACGCCTAGTTATATATACATCTCCCTATTTAACAAATTCAATATAAAAAAAATGAAAATGAGTCTATTATTTCTTTTGATAAAATGAAATACATAAATATATGTGTATATGTAAGATTATTGAATCATTTCATTCGCGAGGAGCTGGATGAGAAGAAACTCTCATGTCCGGCTCTGCAGTAGAGATGGAATTCAGAAACAACCATCAACTATAACCCCAAAAGAACCAGATTTCGTAAACAACATAGAGGTAGAATGAAGGGAATATCTTGCCGAGGCAATCATATTTGTTTTGGCAGATACGCTCTTCAGGCACTTGAACCTGCTTGGATCACAGCTAGACAAATAGAAGCAGGGCGAAGAGCAATGACACGATATGCGCGTCGTGGTGGAAAGATATGGGTACGTATCTTTCCCGACAAACCTGTTACAGTAAGACCTACGGAAACACGTATGGGTTCGGGCAAGGGATCCCCCGAATATTGGGTATCCGTTGTTAAACCGGGCCGAATACTTTATGAAATGAGTGGAGTATCAGAAACTGTAGCCAAAGCAGCTATGGAAATAGCTGCATGCAAAATGCCTATACGAACTCAATTTGTTATTTCGGGATAGGTAAACAAAAGTAAAAAAAAGGAGTATTGAGAATGAAAAAACAACCGCGGATTTCTTTATCTCTGGACAGACAATATTTCTTTTTACCTTATTCCTTAGCATTGAAATAAGAGATTACAATTAAAATTATATGATTCAACCTCAGACCCTTTTGAATGTAGCGGATAACAGTGGAGCTCAAGAATTGATGTGTATTCGAATCATAGGAACTAGTAATCAACGATATGCTCATATTGGCGATGTTATTGTTGCTGTAATCAAAGAAGCAGTGCCCAATATGCCTCTAGAAAGATCAGAAGTAATTAGAGCTGTGATTGTACGCACGTGTAAAGAACTCAAACGTGACAACGGCATGATAATACGATATGATGACAATGCAGCGGTTATCATTGATCAAGAAGGAAATCCAAAAGGAACTCGAATTTTTGGTGCGATTGCTCGGGAATTGAGACAGTTGAATTTTACTAAAATAGTTTCATTAGCACCCGAAGTATTATAAATGAAAATAGGATATATATATCCTATTATTATATATATAGAATAATAGAATATTCAAATATCTGAAAGAGATCCGATTAATAGATTGTGTCTCATGCATATACTTTTAATTTCTAATAATTTTTCAGAATTTCAAAAAAAAAAAATGAAAAGAAAACAAAAAAGAAGCATGTTGATTATATTAAAATGAGGAGGCACCAATAACTATAGTTCATCATGGGTAGGGACATTATTGCCGATATAATAACTTCTATAAGAAATGCTGACATGGATCAAAAGGGAAGAGTTCAAATAGTATCTACTAATATCACTAAAAACATTGTGAAAATACTTTTACGAGAAGGTTTTATTGAAAACGTTCGAAAACATCAAGAAAGTCAAAAAAATTTCTTGGTTTCAACCTTACGACATAGAAAGACTAGGAAAGGGAATAAAATAATTTTAAAGCGTATCAGCCGACCTGGTCTACGAATCTATTCCAACTATCAACGAATTCCTAAGATTTTAGGTGGAATGGGAATTGTAATTCTTTCTACTTCTCGAGGTATAATGACGGATCGAGAAGCTCGACTAGAAAAAATTGGAGGAGAAATTTTGTGTTATATATGGTGATTCTCCTGGGTACCCTAATTTTCTCTCGAACTTACTATTTGTAAAATAGAGAGGAGAAGTTAATTATAGAACTCTTCCTCTATTAGTTGATACTTAAAGGGGGTTCCCTGGAATGAAAGAACAAAAATTGATTCATGAGGGTTTAATTACTGAATCACTTCCCAACGGTATGTTCCGAGTTCGGTTAGATAATGAAGATCTAATTCTAGGTTATATTTCAGGGAGAATCCGGCGCAGTTTTATACGTATACTACCCGGAGATAGGGTCAAAATAGAAATGAGTCGTTATGATTCAACCAGGGGACGTATAATTTATAGACTTCGCAAAAAAGATTCGAACGATTAGATCATTCTTTTCAACATCCTTTTCGTAGGGATATAATTCGAAGTTCAAAAATGCAATAAACTGATTTTTGTTTCAAAAAAAAAAATAGATTCCGAATGAAGGTAAGGAATTATCAATATGAAAATAAGGGCTTCTGTTCGTAAAATTTGTGAAAAATGTCGCCTGATTCGTAGGCGGGGGCGAATTATAGTCATTTGTTCCAATCCGAGACATAAACAGCGACAGGGGTAATCCTTCTCAAGTTCTAAATCAATAACTTTTTCAAAGAAAAACCCATGTACATGTAAAAAGAAAGAATAAAGGATTCGTTTTCATATGAAATGGGTATCCGCGTCTCTTTCTGTATAGTTCTGATTCTTCTTTCTTTTTCTTTTATTCTTATGAATATGATATAATAAAATATGGCAAAACCTATAGCAAAAATTGGTTTACGTAAGAATGCACGTATTGGTTCACATAAGAATGAACGTAGAATACCAAAAGGAGTTATTCATGTTCAAGCGAGTTTCAACAATACTATTGTAACTGTTACAGACGTACGAGGTCGGGTGGTTTCTTGGGCTTCTGCAGGTACTTCTGGATTCAGAGGTACAAGAAAGGGAACACCGTATGCTGCTCAAGCAGCAGCGTTTAATGCTATTCGTACAGTCGTTGAACAGGGTATGCAACGAGCAGAAGTTATGATAAAGGGTCCAGGTCTCGGAAGAGATGCGGCATTACGAGCCATTCGTAGAAGTGGGATGCTATTAAGTTTCGTACGTGATGTAACACCCATGCCGCATAATGGATGTCGCCCCCCTAAAAAAAGACGTGTGTAGAAATGAGAATTCAAGAGATTTCAAGAGAAATAAATGATTCAATGATCTGATCCAATAATCATAAATAAAAGAAAAATAATACTATGGTTCGAGAAGAAGTAGCAGGATCCACTCGAACACTACAGTGGAAATGTGTTGAATCAAGAGTAGACAGCAAGCGTCTTTATTATGGTCGTTTCGTTCTGTCCCCGCTTATGAAAGGTCAAGCCGATACCATAGGTATTGCCATGCGAAGGGCTTTACTTGGAGAAATAGAAGGAACATGTATCACACGTGCAACATCTGAAAATGTGCTGCATGAATATTCTACGATAGTAGGTATTGAAGAATCAGTACATGAGATTTTAATAAATTTGAAAGAAATTGTATTGAGAAGTAATCTCTATGGAGTTAGGGGCGCATCCATTTGCGTCAGGGGTCCCAAATACATAACAGCTCAAGATATCATCTCACCACCTTCTGTAGAAATAGTTGACACGACACAGCATATAGCTAACCTGACAGAACCAATGGATTTGTGTATTGAATTACAAATCAAGAGAGATCGCGGATATCGTATGAAATTCACAAACGACTCTCACGATGGAAGTTATCCTATAGATATTGTATCCATGCCCGTTCGAAATGCGAATCATAGTATTCATTCTTATGGGAATGGGAATGAAAAACAAGAGATACTCTTTCTAGAAATATGGACGAATGGAAGTTTAACTCCTAAAGAAGCACTTTATGAAGCTTCTCGTAATTTGATTGATTTATTGATTCCTTTTCTACATGCAGAGGAAGAGGACATGAATTTCGAGGAAAATGAAAACAGATGGAATCTACCCCTTTTTTCCTTTCAAGACAGATTCACTAATATCAAGAAAAACAAAAAAGGAATTCCATTGACATGTATTTTTATTGACCAATCAGAATTGTCTTCGAGGACCTATAATTGTCTCAAAAGGTCCAATATACATACATTATTGGACCTTTTGAGTCACAGTCAAGAAGATCTTATGAAAATGGAATATTTTTGCATAGAAGATGTAAAACATATATTGGGCACTCTACAGAAGCATTTTGCAATCAATTTACCTACGAAAAAGTTTTCATTTTAAATCCATTGGAATTTTTTCATTTTTAAGTTTTTAGAAAGAAAAAAGAAGATAATGAGTTTTGAATATCCGACACGATCCATATATTTGCAGAATAGATCATAATAAGATTTATTGATGTATCTAGGGAAGATCCAGAAGGGGGATCTTCCTTAGATACCTATATCGTAGTATTTCACGGTTGAATCAATTTGAAAAAGACCTAAAGTTAGGGATTTCTCAATAGGTAAAGTTGCTCCAATACCTAACCAAAGAGCTACTGCGGTACCGATCAAAAAGACTGTTGTAGCTACTGGACGACGAAATGGATTTTGGAATTTATTTACATTCTCCAAAAAAGGTACTGTCAATAATCCTATTGGTACTGAAACCATTAAAAGAACACCCAATAACTTATTGGGTACTGTGCGAAGTATTTGAAATACGGGAAAGAAGTACCATTCGGGTAATATTTCCAACGGAGTTGCAAATGGATCCGCGGGTTCACCGATCATTGACGGCTCTAGAACTGCTAAGCCCACACTACATGCAATAGTGCCTAGAATTACTACTGGAAAAATATATAAAAGATCATTGGGCCATGCGGGTTCTCCATAATAATTATGCCCCATCCCTTTAGCCAATTTAGCTCTTAATACGGGATCATTCAAATCAGGTTTCTTTGTTATTTGGATAGGTGAATTCTTATCCATCCCCCAAAGGAACCGGACATGATAATTTTTTATCATCCGGCTCGAGCAAGAATCAAAAGAATCACAGAAATAGATCCATAGAAAATCTATATCTATAGTTCATAACTATCTACATATATAATGTAGAATGACTTTATGTAAGAAAAGATTTATCAAATTCCATTTACCCGAGTTGCAACGATTCATTGCAAAGAATTCAGTTCTGGCAACAAGGAAATGCTCAATATCCAAGTAGGCTTACAAATTCGATCATGATCAAGTGCTTTTTGGATTGTCTCATGTCTTTTGGTTGGTATTTATCCCCACAGCATCTCGATTTTCTTACATATAGATACAAAAATACAAAGTTTTTACTTGTTACTAATAAAGTCTAGCCCTGTTCTTCCTTAGATCCCTTATTTCACTCCGATAGTATCAAAGATCGGGGTCGATGCAGAGGAAATGAATGCATCTACATACTATAAGAAACTTACTAAGATTACTATCAAATTAATACAAAATACTAATACTATCAATATACTAATTACGATAATTAGAATATTGATAGTATAAAAAAAGAAAAATCAAACAAAGTGGAATAGATAGAACATTGGATCATGGATCATGCCACATCACTTATTCTAGGGATCTTACGGAGCCTGTTCATGCATGACATAATTCGGGTATGATCATAGAAAAGATTCTCCTCAAGCGAACCGCCCTATCCTATGCTACATAAAGGGACTGACGTGATGGTTGAATGCGGAGACACATTGGGTTGTGAATTCCAACATGGCGGATAAAATCATATATCTGCATGGCCCAATCAATAGTTCAAGTCACACACTCCCATAATCCATCCTCTTTTAGGAAAATATACTTCAACGATTCGTATCAAATAAACAATACTTCAGAGTTGAAGAGAAGTATCCAAATAACATGCCTTATTTTTCAATAATACATATTTTTAGCAATGAAAGACTCTTGTTCCTCCCCTATATGATAAATTACAAATATCTATGATCTGCCTTCTCTATAAAGGACCCGAAATACCTTGCTTACGTATCATTGGAAAGTGCATTAACATAAATACGGCAGTAAGAAGAGGCAATACAAAAGTATGTAAACTATAAAAACGAGTCAAAGTGGATTGGCCCACACTAGCACTTCCACGTAATAATTCTACCAAAGGCGATCCTATTATAGGAATAGCTTCGGGCACGCCTGTTACAATTTTTACTGCCCAATAACCAATTTGGTCCCGAGGTAAGGAATAACCAGTTACGCCAAAAGATGCGGTCAATACAGCCAGAACCACCCCTGTAACCCAAGTTAATTCGCGGGGTTTTTTAAACCCACCCGTAAGATACACACGAAATACGTGCAAGATCATCATTAGAACCATCATACTTGCTGACCATCGATGAACTGATCGAATTAACCAACCAAAGTTGGCCTCAGTCATTATGTATTGAACAGAGGAAAAAGCCTCTGTAACAGTTGGACGATAGTAAAAGGTCATAGCAAAACCCGTAGCTACTTGTACTAAAAAACAAGTAAGCGTAATCCCTCCTAAACAATAAAATATGTTGACATGAGGAGGAACATATTTACTAGTTATATCATCTGCAATCGCTTGAATCTCGAGACGTTCCTCGAACCAATCATATACTTTATTGAGATAGGTAACCCAAGAAAGACTCCCCCTCTTAGAACCGTATATGAGAATTTCATCTCGTACGGCTCAAGCCGAAACACACAAATACTGGTTTCAACGGATATAACGGATATGGAATAGAGAGTTTACAACTTCTTGGGACTTAGCCGCTTGACTCGATTTGACCCAAAGATACGAAGTAAGAAAAATCCGGAATCTCTTCTTTGTGATGATAATGCCAAGAAATACAATCTCAAGTTGGCTCATCCATCTTTCTTTATTTTAATCGTGACAGGCCTCTTGAATCTTCTCTTCCCTATTTTTTTTTGATAGGGATTCTCTTGTTGAGACCCTATGAATCAATTGAAACCTCAGATTCATACTAGAACCACGATGATTTAAGAAAGCCAAAGCTAAACTCAAAGGTTCTCTGAGTAAAAACCATTTGATCATCACTTCTTCAATGAATGTAATGACTCAAAAAAATCTAGAGAAAGAGTTTTCTTTCGGTCAAAAGAAGTCTGAAGGAAAAAATTGTTGGATTTAGAAAAGACCTATTTCCATTTTTTTTAGTCCGGTTGCGGGGTCTGAATAATAGGTATGAATCATAGTTCAAATATTTCTTTTCTTGATCTATTCTATATAGTCCGTGCTCCAGAGACTAGAATAAATATCTGACGAGGTAGAATCATCTTGATAGAGATGACAGGTCCATTATCTGTATTATCAATAGGATCAATTATAACAAGTCACACGCTCATATTCCGGAAATGAAATATCAAAACAAATAAATTTCACGATCGAACTACCAGAATGATCTATAAATCCAAGTCTTAGGTAATCTTAAGTTGAAGTCTGAAATATTTTAAGAATTAAGTAAGTCTAAGTAAAATAATCTGTTTTGATTGAAAAACAAGGACCTCCTAGTTTTTACGAACTAATTAATTGAAATTCCATCCAGTAAAACAGATGAATTATAAATTTCCAAAATAATAGATAGAAATATTGCAAATAGAGCCATTGCGACTCCCATAAGTGGTGTAGTCCCCCACCCTGGAGCTACTTTTCCATATTCCGAATTCAATGGTTTCAATAAACTCCCTACGCCAGTTCGTCTTGGTCCAGATCTAGAACTACTCTCAACGGTTTTTGTAGCCATAAATCCTCTTTCATCATGGGTTGAAATCTGTTGACTTTGTATACCATTCCGTTGTAGTTGTAAA